GTCTTTGTAGCTTATAAAAAGCATGACACTGAAGATGTCAAGATGGCTGCCACACACACCCAAAGACAAAAGACTTAGTCCTAACCTTACTGTTAGTTTTTGCTAGGTATATACATGCGAGTATCCGCGCTCCAGTGTAGATGCCCTGGACACCCTAACCGGGTAGATAGGAGCGGACATCAGGCTCACCACAACTGTAGCCCAAGACGTCTTGCAATTGCCACACCCCCACGGGTCATCAGCAGTAGTTAATATTAAGCAATGAGTGTAAACTTGACTTAGCCATAGCAAATCTAGGGTTGGTAAATCCTGTGCCAGCCACCGCGGTCATACAGGAGACCCAAATTAACATTATAACGGCGTAAAGAGTGGTCACATGCTATCCAAGTAGCTAAGATTAAAAAGCAGCTGAGCTGTCACAAGCCCAAGATGCCAATAAGGCCTCTACATCAAAGAAGATCTTAGAACAACGATCAATTGAACTCCACGAAAGCCAGGGCCCAAACTGGGATTAGATACCCCACTATGCCTGGCCCTAAATCTTGATGCTTACACCTACTAAAGCATCCGCCCGAGAACTACGAGCACTAACGCTTAAAACTCTAAGGACTTGGCGGTGTCCCAAACCCACCTAGAGGAGCCTGTTCTATAATCGATGATCCACGATATACCTGACCATTCCTTGCCAAAACAGCCTACATACCGCCGTCGCCAGCCCACCTCCCCTGAAAGCCCAACAGTGAGCGCAATAGCCCCACCACGCTAATAAGACAGGTCAAGGTATAGCCTATGGAATGGTAGTAATGGGCTACATTTTCTAGACTAGAACATAACGGCAAAGAGGTATGAAACAACCTCTAGAAGGCGGATTTAGCAGTAAAGTGGGACAATCGAGCCCTCTTTAAGCCGGCTCTGGGGCACGTACACACCGCCCGTCACCCTCCTCGTAGGCGCCCCCCCCCCCATAAATTAATAAGCTATTCAGCCAGAGATGAGGTAAGTCGTAACAAGGTAAGTGTACCGGAAGGTGCACTTAGGCTACCAAGACGTAGCTTAAACAAAAGCATTCAGCTTACACCTGAAAAATGTCTGCTAACACCAGATCGTCTTGATGCCAAACTCTAGCCCAACCGACACGATCTGAAATAACAAAGCTACTCCCCCACACCCAACTAAAGCATTTACTAGTCTTAGTATAGGCGATAGAAAAGACACCACTGGCGCGATAGAGACCACGTACCGTAAGGGAAAGATGAAATAGCAATGAAAACTAAGCTATAAATAGCAAAGATCAACCCTTGTACCTCTTGCATCATGGTCTAGCAAGAAAAACCAAGCAAAATGAATTTAAGTTTGCCACCCCGAAACCTAAGCGAGCTACTTACGAGCAGCTATTATTGAGCGAACCCGTCTCTGTGGCAAAAGAGTGGGATGACTTGTTAGTAGAGGTGAAAAGCCAATCGAGCTGGGTGATAGCTGGTTGCCTGTGAAACGAATCTTAGTTCACTCTTAATTCTTCTCCAAGGAAAATTCACGAACCCTAATGAAGCGAATTAAGGGCTATTTAAAGGAGGGACAGCTCCTTTAAAAAAGAATACAATCTCTACGAGCGGATAAGTAAGAACCCTTCCAACTGTATTGTGGGCCCTCAAGCAGCCATCAACAAAGAGTGCGTTAAAGCTCCGAACTACAAAAATATAAGAACCCAACGACTCCCTCCCCATTAACAGGCTAACCTATATTCAAATAGGAGAATTAATGCTAGAATGAGTAACCAGGGTCCTCCCTCTACGACGCAAGCTTACATCTATACATTATTAACAAACCACCAATATACGACAAATCAAACAAGCACAGTATTAAGCATCTTGTTAACCCGACAGAGGAGCGTCCATTAAGAAAGATTAAAACCTGTAAAAGGAACTAGGCAAACCCGTCAAGGCCCGACTGTTTACCAAAAACATAGCCTTCAGCAAACCCAAAACAAGTATTGAAGGTGATGCCTGCCCGGTGACTCACGTTCAACGGCCGCGGTATCCTAACCGTGCGAAGGTAGCGCAATCAATTGTCCCATAAATCGAGACTAGTATGAATGGCGAAACGAGGTCTTAACTGTCTCTTACAGGCAATCGGTGAAATTGATCTCCCTGTGCAAAAGCAGGGATAAACCCATAAGACGAGAAGACCCTGTGGAACTTCAAAACCAGCGACCACCTTAGAACACATACCCACCTACCAGGTTCACTGACACATAAGGCTTGGTCTCCGTTTTTCGGTTGGGGCGACCTTGGAGCAAAACAAAACCTCCAAAAACTAGACCACACCTCTAGACTGAGAGCAACCCCTCAACGTGCTAATAGCACCCAGACCCAATATAATTGATCAATGGACCAAGCTACCCCAGGGATAACAGCGCAATCTCCCCCGAGAGTCCGTATCGACGGGGAGGTTTACGACCTCGATGTTGGATCAGGACATCCTAGTGGTGCAGCAGCTACTAAGGGTTCGTTTGTTCAACGATTAACAGTCCTACGTGATCTGAGTTCAGACCGGAGCAATCCAGGTCGGTTTCTATCTATGATGAACTCTTCCCAGTACGAAAGGATAGGAAAAGTGAGGCCAATACCACAAGCAAGCCTTCGCCTTAAGTAATGAAGTCATCTAAATTACAAAAGGCTACCACACCACATCACGTCCAAGAAAAGGACCAGCTAGCGTGGCAGAGCTCGGAAAATGCAAAAGGCTTAAGTCCTTTAATTCAGAGGTTCAAATCCTCTCCCTAGCTTAACTCACACCCAAATGACCAACTACCCCCTCTTAGTCAGCTTTATCATAGCCCTCTCCTATGTCCTCCCCATCTTAATCGCAGTGGCCTTTCTTACACTAGTAGAGCGCAAAATCCTAGGCTATATGCAAGGCCGAAAAGGTCCGAACGTTGTTGGCCCCTTTGGGCTCCTCCAACCTCTAGCAGATGGCGTAAAACTATTCATCAAAGAGCCTATCCGACCATCAACATCCTCCCCAATCTTATTTATCGCAACCCCCATACTAGCCTTACTATTAGCAATCTCCATCTGAACCCCACTGCCTCTACCGTTCTCCTTAGCAGATCTTAACTTAGGCCTACTCTTCCTACTGGCCATATCAAGCCTAGCAGTATACTCTATCTTATGATCAGGTTGAGCCTCCAACTCTAAATATGCCCTAATCGGAGCACTACGAGCAGTAGCTCAGACAATCTCCTACGAAGTCACCCTAGCCATTATTCTCCTCTCTGTCATTCTCCTCAGCGGCAACTACACCCTCAACACTCTCGCAATCACCCAAGAACCCCTATACCTCATCTTCTCCTGCTGACCCTTAGCCATAATATGATACATCTCTACACTCGCCGAAACCAACCGCGCTCCTTTCGATCTGACAGAAGGAGAGTCTGAGTTAGTGTCTGGGTTTAACGTAGAGTACGCAGCAGGTCCCTTTGCACTCTTTTTCCTAGCTGAATACGCCAATATTATATTTATGAATATACTAACCACAATTATATTCTTTAACCCAAGCTTTCTCGATCCCCCCCAAGAATTGTTCCCAGTAATCCTAGCTACAAAAGTCCTACTCCTATCAGCAGGTTTCCTATGAATCCGTGCTTCCTACCCACGATTTCGATACGACCAACTAATGCACCTACTATGAAAAAACTTCCTACCACTTACATTAGCCCTATGCCTCTGACACACCAGCATACCAATTTGCTACGCGGGCCTGCCTCCCTATATAAGACTCTACCGGAAATGTGCCTGAATACTAAGGGTCACTATGATAAAGTGAACATGGAGGTATACTAGCCCTCTCATTTCCTAATGCTTAGAAAAGCAGGGATCGAACCTACACTAGAGGAATCAAAATCCTCCATACTTCCATTATATTACTTTCTAGTAGGGTCAGCTAAACAAGCTATCGGGCCCATACCCCGAAAATGATGGTTTAACCCCTTCCCCTGCTAATGAATCCCCAAGCAAACCTAATCTTCATTGTCAGCCTACTCCTAGGGACAACCATCACCATCTCAAGCAACCACTGGGTCATAGCCTGAGCAGGCCTTGAAATTAATACACTCGCCATCCTTCCACTAATTTCAAAATCCCATCACCCACGAGCCATTGAAGCTGCCACTAAGTACTTCCTAACCCAAGCAGCTGCTTCTACCCTGGTCCTATTCTCCAGCATAACCAACGCATGATGCACCGGACAATGAGACATCACCCAACTTACTCATCCAACATCCTGCCTGATTCTAACCTCAGCAATCGCAATAAAATTAGGACTAGTGCCATTCCACTTCTGATTCCCAGAAGTACTCCAAGGTTCCCCCCTTACTACTGGCCTCCTTCTATCCACCCTCATAAAACTCCCCCCAATTACACTACTCTACATAACCTCCCCCTCATTAAACCCCACACTCCTAACTACCCTAGCCATCCTCTCAGCCGCCCTTGGCGGATGAATGGGCCTCAACCAAACACAAATCCGAAAAGTCCTAGCCTTTTCTTCTATCTCCCACTTAGGCTGAATAGCAATTATTATTGTCTATAACCCTAAACTCACCCTCCTTAACTTCTACCTATACGCCGTAATAACTGCAACCGTATTCCTCATCCTAAATGCAATCAAAGCACTAAAACTACCTACTCTAATGACCACATGAACTAAAATCCCATCTTTAAACGCAATGTTGCTCCTAACCCTACTCTCCCTAGCAGGCCTCCCCCCTCTAACAGGGTTCCTGCCTAAATGACTCATCATCCAAGAACTAACTAAGCAAGACATAGCCCCAACAGCTACACTTATCTCCCTCCTCTCATTACTGAGCTTATTCTTCTATCTACGCCTTGCATACTGCACAGCCATTACACTTCCCCCACACACCACAAGCCACATAAAACAGTGACGCACTAACAAACCAACTACCATTACAATCGCCATACTAACTGTTGTATCCACTATACTCCTCCCCATCGCCCCTATAATCCTCACTCTCATTTAAGAAACTTAGGATTACTTAAACCGAAGGCCTTCAAAGCCTTAAACAAGAGTTAGACCCTCTTAGTTTCTGTTAAAGTCCGCAGGCCACTACCCTGCATCTCCTAAATGCAACTCAGGCGCTTTAATTAAGCTAGGACCTTTCCACCCACTAGACAGATGGGCTTCGATCCCACAACAGTATAGTTAACAGCTATATGCCCTAACCAACAGGCTTCTGCCTAAGACTCCGGTACATAACTAATGCACATCAATGAGCTTGCAACTCACTATGAATTTCACTACAGAGCCGATAAGAAGAGGAATTGAACCTCTGTAAAAAGGACTACAGCCTAACGCTTATTCACTCAGCCATCTTACCTGTGACTTTCATTAACCGATGACTATTCTCAACCAACCACAAAGACATTGGAACCCTGTACTTAATTTTCGGTGCATGAGCCGGAATAGTAGGTACCGCCCTAAGCCTCCTCATCCGAGCAGAACTAGGCCAACCCGGAGCCCTTCTAGGAGACGACCAGATTTACAACGTAGTCGTCACAGCCCATGCCTTCGTGATAATCTTCTTCATAGTTATGCCAATCATAATCGGAGGGTTCGGAAACTGACTAGTCCCTTTAATAATCGGAGCCCCAGACATAGCCTTTCCACGAATAAACAATATAAGCTTCTGACTACTCCCCCCATCCTTCCTCCTCCTCCTAGCATCCTCCACCGTTGAATCAGGTGTGGGAACGGGTTGAACAGTCTACCCCCCTCTAGCTGGCAACCTAGCTCATGCTGGAGCCTCAGTCGACCTAGCAATTTTCTCTCTACACCTAGCCGGTATCTCTTCAATTCTAGGAGCAATCAACTTTATCACAACAGCAATTAACATAAAACCTCCCGCCCTTTCACAATATCAAACCCCCCTATTTGTATGATCCGTCCTAATCACTGCAGTACTCCTACTCCTATCACTACCAGTCCTCGCCGCAGGAATCACAATGCTACTCACAGACCGAAACCTCAACACTACATTCTTCGACCCCGCCGGTGGAGGAGACCCCATTCTATACCAACACCTCTTCTGATTCTTCGGTCACCCAGAAGTCTACATCCTAATCCTCCCAGGATTCGGAATCATCTCCCACGTAGTAACATACTACGCAGGTAAAAAAGAACCATTCGGCTACATAGGAATGGTGTGAGCTATGCTATCTATTGGATTCCTAGGCTTCATCGTCTGAGCCCACCACATGTTTACAGTAGGAATAGACGTTGACACTCGCGCATACTTCACATCCGCTACTATAATCATTGCCATCCCAACCGGAATTAAGGTATTCAGCTGACTAGCCACTCTCCACGGAGGCACAATCAAATGAGACCCACCAATACTATGAGCCCTAGGCTTCATCTTCCTGTTCACTATCGGAGGACTAACAGGAATCGTTCTAGCAAACTCCTCATTAGACATCGCCCTACACGATACTTACTACGTAGTAGCCCACTTCCACTATGTACTATCCATGGGAGCAGTATTCGCAATCCTAGCAGGATTTACCCACTGATTCCCCCTATTCACCGGCTACACACTCCACTCAACATGAGCCAAAACACACTTCGGTGTAATGTTCGTAGGTGTAAACCTAACCTTCTTCCCTCAACACTTCCTAGGCCTAGCCGGCATGCCACGACGATACTCAGACTACCCAGACGCCTACACACTATGAAACACCATCTCCTCAGTGGGTTCACTCATCTCCCTAACAGCCGTAATCATGCTAGTATTCATCATCTGAGAAGCTTTCGCATCAAAACGTAAAGTCCTACAACCAGAACTAACAAGCACTAACGTCGAATGAATCCACGGCTGCCCACCCCCATTCCACACCTTCGAAGAACCTGCCTTTGTCCAAGTCCAAGAAAGGAAGGAGTCGAACCCCCATATGTTGGTTTCAAGCCAACCGCATAAACCACTTATGCTTCTTTCTCATAAAGAGATGTTAGTAAAACAATTACATAGCCTTGTCAAGGCCAAATTGCAGGTGAAAACCCAGCACATCTCTACCTAAACATGGCCAACCACTCACAATTCAACTTCCAAGACGCCTCCTCACCTATCATAGAAGAGCTAATAGGATTCCACGACCACGCCCTAATAGTTGCACTAGCTATTTGCAGTTTAGTCCTCTACCTACTAACCCACACACTCACAGAAAAACTAACATCAAACACAGTCAACGCACAAGCAATCGAACTCGTATGAACGATTCTCCCTGCCATAGTCTTAGTCCTACTCGCTCTCCCATCCCTACGAATTCTTTACATAATAGACGAAATCAACGAACCCGACCTAACCATAAAAGCCATCGGCCACCAATGATACTGAACCTACGAATATACCGACCTTAAAGATCTAACATTCGACTCCTACATAATCCCAACATCAGACCTACCCCTAGGACACTTCCGCCTACTAGAAGTCGACCACCGTGTTGTCATCCCCATAAGCTCCACTGTCCGAGTAATCGTCACTGCTGACGATGTCCTACACTCATGAGCCGTCCCCAGCCTAGGTGTAAAAACTGATGCAATCCCAGGACGCCTCAACCAAACCTCCCTCTTTGCCTCCCGACCAGGCGTCTTCTACGGACAATGCTCAGAAATCTGCGGAGCCAACCACAGCTTCATGCCAATTGTAGTAGAATCAACCCCACTTGCTGACTTCGAAAGTTGATCCTCTCTAATACTATCCCAATCATTAAGAAGCTATGAACCAGCATTAGCCTTTTAAGCTAAAGATAGAGGGAGCCCCCCTCCTTAATGATATGCCTCAACTAAACCCCAGCCCTTGATTTTTTATCATGATTGCTTCATGACTAACCTTTTCCCTAATCATCCAACCCAAAGTCCTCTCATTCGTGACAATGAACCCTCCCTCTAACAAACCACCCATCGCCCCAAGTACTACACCATGAACCTGACCATGAACGTAAGTTTCTTTGACCAATTCTCAAGCCCATCTCTCCTAGGAATCCCACTCATCCTCATCTCAATAACATTCCCAGCCCTACTACTACCATCCCTAGACAACCGATGAATTACCAACCGACTCTCAACCCTTCAACTATGGCTCATTAACCTAATCACAAAACAACTTATAACGCCTCTAAACAAGAAAGGACACAAATGAGCACTAATCCTAACATCCCTCCTAATCTTCCTCCTACTTATCAACCTCCTAGGACTACTACCCTATACCTTCACCCCAACCACCCAACTATCCATAAACCTAGCCCTAGCCTTTCCCCTATGACTAGCCACCCTCCTAACAGGACTACGAAACCAACCCTCTGCCTCATTAGCCCACCTCCTACCAGAAGGCACCCCCATTCTACTGATCCCAGCCCTTATCATAATCGAAACGACAAGCCTACTCATCCGCCCATTAGCCCTAGGAGTGCGCCTAACAGCCAACCTCACAGCAGGCCACCTGCTTATTCAACTTATCTCCACAGCCACAACAACCTTATTCTCCACAATACCAGCAGTCTCACTCCTAACCTTCTTAATCCTCTTCCTACTAACCATCCTAGAGGTAGCAGTAGCAATAATCCAAGCCTACGTTTTCGTACTATTACTAAGCCTCTACCTACAAGAAAACACCTAGCTTCCAATGGCACACCAAGCACACTCTTACCACATAGTCGACCCCAGCCCTTGACCCATCATAGGAGCAACCGCCGCCCTCCTAACAACCTCAGGATTAACAATATGATTCCACCAAAACTCCCCCCAACTCCTCATTTTAGGCCTAGTCTCTACCGCCCTAGTCATATTCCAATGATGACGTGACATTGTGCGAGAAAGCACATTCCAAGGCCACCACACCCCCACCGTACAAAAAGGACTTCGCTACGGAATAGCCCTATTCATTACATCAGAAGCTTTCTTCTTCCTGGGCTTTTTCTGAGCTTTCTTCCACTCAAGCCTAGCCCCCACACCCGAATTAGGAGGCCAATGGCCGCCCGTCGGAATCAAAACACTCAACCCCATAGAAGTCCCACTTCTAAACACCGCTATCCTACTAGCCTCAGGAGTCACTGTCACATGAGCACATCACAGCATCACAGAAGCCAACCGAAAACAAGCAATTCAAGCCCTGCTCCTGACAGTTCTCCTAGGATTCTACTTCACTGCTCTACAAGCCATAGAGTACTACGAAGCACCCTTCTCTATCGCTGACGGAGTCTACGGCTCAACATTCTTTGTTGCCACTGGATTCCACGGACTACATGTAATTATCGGCTCTACATTCCTACTAGTATGCCTCCTACGCCTAATTAAATATCACTTCACATCAAACCACCACTTCGGATTCGAAGCAGCTGCCTGATACTGACACTTCGTAGACGTCGTATGACTATTCCTCTATATTTCAATCTACTGATGAGGATCTTACTCTTCTAGTATATTAATTACAATCGACTTCCAATCCTTAGAATCTGGTTTAAACCCAGAGAAGAGTAATGAACATAATCCTATTCATACTAACCCTATCCCTACTCCTAAGCATCCTCTTAACCGCACTAAACTTTTGACTCGCCCAAATAATCCCAGACTCAGAAAAACTATCCCCATACGAATGCGGATTTGACCCCCTAGGCTCTGCTCGACTCCCCTTCTCAATCCGCTTCTTCCTAGTAGCCATCCTTTTCCTCCTATTCGACCTAGAAATCGCCCTACTCCTCCCCCTACCATGAGCTACCCAACTACACTCCCCCATCACTACCTTAACCTGAGCCTCCACACTCATCATCCTCCTCACTTTAGGACTCGTATACGAATGAATCCAAGGCGGACTGGAATGGGCGGAATAACAGAAAGTTAGTCTAACCAAGACGGTTGATTTCGACTCAACAAATTATAGCTATAACCCTATAACTTTCTTCATGTCCTACCTCCACCTAAGCTTCTACTCAGCCTTCACCCTAAGCAGCCTAGGCCTAGCCTTCCACCGAACCCATTTAATCTCCGCCCTATTATGCTTAGAAAGCATAATACTATCTATATACGTCGCCTTAACTATATGACCCATCTGAACCCAAGCATCAACCTCTACCATCCTGCCCATCCTCATACTAACATTCTCTGCCTGCGAAGCAGGCACAGGATTAGCCCTACTAGTAGCCTCAACCCGGACCCACGGATCCGACCACCTACACAACTTCAACCTCCTACAATGCTAAAAATTATCGTCCCAACTACTATACTCCTCCCCCTAACCATCCTCTCCCCACGCAAACATCTATGAACCAACATCACACTGTACAGCCTACTAATCGCTACCATCAGCCTCCAATGACTTGCACCAACATACTACCCAGGCAAAAGTCTAACCCCATGAACATCTATCGACCAAATCTCTTCCCCACTGCTAGTACTCTCATGCTGACTCCTTCCCCTCATAATCATAGCGAGCCAAAACCATCTAGAACAAGAACCCATCAACCGCAAACGGATTTTTGCCTCAACAGTAATTCTAGCCCAACTATTCATCCTCCTAGCTTTCTCAGCCTCAGAACTAATGCTTTTCTACATCACATTCGAAGCCACCCTCATCCCCACCCTCATTCTCATCACACGATGAGGCAGCCAGCAAGAACGACTAAATGCCGGTATCTACCTCCTATTCTACACACTCGCCAGCTCCCTCCCCCTACTAATCGCCATCCTCCACTTACAAAACCAAGTAGGCACACTATACCTCCCCATACTCAAACTCTCCCACCCCACACTAAACTCCTCTTGATCAGGCCTAGCCGCAAGCCTAGCCCTCCTACTAGCATTCATAGTTAAAGCCCCCCTATACGGCCTACACCTATGACTGCCCAAAGCCCACGTAGAAGCCCCTATCGCTGGCTCCATACTCCTAGCAGCCCTACTCCTAAAACTTGGGGGCTACGGCATTATACGAATCACAATCCTAGTACACCCACCATCAAACAACCTACACTACCCCTTCATCACCCTAGCATTATGAGGAGCACTAATGACTAGCGCCATCTGCCTACGTCAAATCGACCTAAAATCACTAATCGCCTACTCATCTGTCAGCCACATAGGCTTAGTCGTAGCCGCAACCATAATCCAAACCCAATGAGCATTCTCAGGCGCAATAATCCTAATAATCTCTCATGGCCTAACCTCCTCAATATTATTCTGCCTAGCCAACACTAACTACGAACGAACACACAGCCGAATTCTCCTCCTCACACGAGGACTCCAACCCCTCCTACCCCTCATAGCCACCTGATGACTCCTGGCCAACCTAACAAACATAGCTCTCCCCCCAACAACAAACTTCATAGCAGAACTAACCATTACAGTCGCACTATTCAACTGATCTGCCTTCACAATCATCCTAACAGGAACCGCAATCCTACTTACCGCCTCATACACCCTATACATACTAACAATAACCCAACGCGGCACCCTCCCACCCCACATCACATCAATCCAAAACTCCTCCACACGAGAGCACCTCCTCATAGCCCTACACACAATCCCCATAGCACTCCTAATCCTCAAACCTGAACTAATCTCCGGCATCCCCGTATGCAAGTATAGTTTAAGACAAAACATTAGACCGTGACTCTAAAAACAGAAGTTCAATCCTTCTTACCTGCCGAGGGGAGGTAAACCAACGAGAACTGCTAACTCTTGTATCTGAGTATAAAACCTCAGTCCCCTTACTTTCAAAGGATAATAGTAATCCAATGGTCTTAGGAGCCACTCATCTTGGTGCAAATCCAAGTGAAAGTAATGGACCTCTCACTAGTCCTAAACACATTCATACTCCTCACCCTAGCGATCCTCTTCACTCCCATCCTATTCCCTCTCCTATCTAACAACCTGAAAAACACCCCCAACACAATCGTAAGCACAGTCAAAACTTCCTTCCTAATCAGCCTAATCCCCATAACAATCCACATCTACTCAGGGACAGAAAGCCTTATTTCCTTCTGAGAATGAAAATTCATCATAACCTTCAAAATCCCAATCAGCCTAAAATTAGACTTTTACTCCCTCACTTTCTTCCCTATCGCACTATTCGTATCATGATCCATCCTACAATTTTCAACATGATACATAGCCTCAGACCCCTACATCATAAAATTTTTCACCTACCTGCTACTCTTCCTAATCGCCATACTCATTCTAATTATCGCCAACAATCTATTCATCCTATTCATCGGATGAGAAGGGGTTGGAATTATATCTTTCCTCCTAATCAGCTGATGACACGGCCGAGCAGAAGCTAACACCGCCGCCCTCCAAGCCGTACTCTACAATCGAATTGGAGACATCGGACTCATCCTCTGCATGGCTTGACTAGCTTCTGCCATAAACACCTGAGAAATCCAACAACTCCCCACCCCTGCCCAAACCCCCACACTGCCACTACTAGGACTCATCCTAGCTGCAACCGGAAAATCCGCCCAATTCGGCCTTCACCCATGACTTCCTGCCGCAATAGAAGGACCAACCCCCGTTTCTGCCCTACTCCACTCAAGCACAATAGTAGTCGCCGGAATCTTCCTGCTCATCCGAACCCACCCCCTATTCAACAACAATCAAACCGCCCTCACCCTATGCCTATGCCTAGGAGCTTTATCCTCACTATTTGCAGCCACATGCGCCCTCACCCAAAACGACATCAAAAAAATCATCGCTTTCTCCACCTCAAGTCAACTAGGACTAATAATAGTCACAATCGGACTGAATCTACCCGAACTAGCCTTCTTCCATATCTCAACCCACGCTTTCTTCAAAGCCATGCTCTTCCTATGCTCAGGCTCCATCATCCACAGCCTAAATGGAGAGCAAGACATTCGAAAAATAGGAGGTCTCCAAAAAATGCTCCCCACAACCACCGCATGCCTTACCATCGGAAACCTCGCCCTAATAGGAACACCATTCCTAGCAGGATTCTACTCAAAAGATCAAATCATCGAAAGCCTAAGCACATCCTACCTAAACACCTGAGCCCTACTCCTAACCCTCTTAGCCACATCATTCACCGCAGTATACACAATCCGTATGACCGTATTAGTTCAGGCCGGCTTCGTCCGAATCCCCCCCTTAGCCCCAGTAAATGAAAACAACCCCGCAGTGACCTCCCCCATCACTCGCTTAGCATTAGGAAGCATTCTAATAGGGTTCTTTATCACCTCATTCATCATTCCCACAAAAACCCCTCCAATAACTATACCACTCTACATCAAAATAACTGCCCTAACCGTAACAGCCCTAGGCATCATTCTAGCCCTAGAAATCTCAAAAATAACCCAAACACTCATCCTCAAAAAACAGACTCCTCTCTCAAACTTCTCAACATCCCTAGGATACTTTAACCCCCTAACCCACCGCCTAAGCACAACCAGCCTTCTCAAAGGAGGACAAAACATCGCATCTCACCTAATTGACCTCTCCTGATATAAAATACTAGGCCCAGAAGGACTAGCCAGCCTACAATTAACAGCAACCAAAGCCGCCACCACCCTCCACTCAGGCCTAATCAAAGCCTACCTAGGATCATTCGCCCTATCCATCATCATCATTCTCCTATCCTCATACAGAAACAACCAATGGCCCTCAACCTTCGTAAAAACCACCAAATCCTCAAAATCATCAACAACGCCCTAATTGACCTCCCAGCACCATCAAACATTTCAACATGATGAAACTTCGGGTCTCTACTGGGCATCTGCCTAATCACTCAAATTATCACTGGTCTCCTGCTAGCTACGCACTACACAGCAGACACCAACTTAGCCTTCTCCTCCGTCGCCCACACATGCCGAGACGTACAATTTGGCTGACTCATCCGCAACCTCCACGCAAACGGAGCCTCTTTCTTCTTCATCTGCATCTACCTACACATCGGCCGAGGAATTTACTACGGCTCATACCTAAACAAAGAAACCTGAAACATTGGAATCATCCTCCTCCTAGCCCTTATAGCAACTGCTTTCGTAGGATACGTCCTCCCATGAGGTCAAATATCCTTCTGAGGGGCTACAGTAATCACAAACTTACTCTCAGCCATCCCCTACATCGGCCAAACACTAGTTGAATGAGCCTGAGGCGGATTCTCCGTTGACAACCCCACACTCACTCGATTCTTCGCCCTCCACTTCCTCCTCCCCTTCCTAATCGTAGGCCTCACCCTCGTCCACCTCACCCTCCTCCACGAAACAGGCTCAAACAATCCACTAGGAATCCCCTCAGACTGCGACAAAATCCCCTTCCACCCATACTACACCATCAAAGACATCCTAGGATTCGTACTAATACTTTCTCTGCTCGTCTCACTAGCCCTATTCTCCCCTAACCTCCTAGGCGACCCAGAAAATTTCACTCCCGCCAACCCACTAGTAACCCCTCCTCACATTAAACCCGAATGATACTTCCTATTTGCCTACGCCATTCTCCGATCCATCCCTAACAAACTAGGAGGCGTATTAGCCCTAGCCGCCTCAATCCTTGTCCTATTCCTCATGCCCCTACTACACACATCCAAACTGCGATCTATAACCTTCCGCCCTCTCTCACAAATCCTATTCTGAGCTCTAGTCGCCAACGTCCTCATCCTCACCTGAGTAGGCAGCCAACCAGTAGAACACCCCTTCATCATTATCGGCCAACTAGCCTCACTCACGTATTTCACAATCATTATGGTCCTATTCCCCCTTGCGGCCATCCTAGAAAACAAAATACTTAAACTCTAATTAACTCTAATAGTTTATAAAAACATTGGTCTTGTAAACCAAAGATTGAAGACTAAACCCCTTCTTAGAGTTACCCACCACCTACCTCAGGAAGAAAGGAATCAAACCCTCCTCTCCAACTCCCAAAGCTGGCATTTTTAACTAAACTACTTCCTGACCTCACCACTAAACAGCTCGAATTGCCCCCCGAGACAGCCCCCGCACAAGTTCCAACACCACAAACAGCGTCAATAATAACCCTCATCCCCCAACTAAAAGCAACCCCACCCCCTCTGAATACAACACCGCCACTCCACTAAAATCCAACCGAACCGACAATAACCCCCCATTATTAACCGTCCCTTCATCCGCCAATAGCCCCAACACATCTCCCATAATAAGGCCCGCCACTACAACCAACCCCATCCCAAAACCATAACCAACGACACTTCAACTACCCCAAGCCTCCGGATAAGGTTCCGCCGCTAATGACACCGAATATACGAACACCACCAGCATTCCCCCCAAATAAACCATAACAAGCACCAAAGAAACAAAGGAAACCCCCAAACTCACTAATCAACCACATCCCGCAACCGCCGCTACAACCAACCCTAGCACCCCATAATAGGGAGACGGGTTGGATGCGACTGCTAACCCCCCTAAAACAAAACACACCCCTAAAAATAAAACGAACTCTAGCATAAAGTTCCCACTCGGCCTCTCTCCGAGATCTACGGCCTGAAAAGCCGCCGTTATAAAATTTAACTACAAGAACGCCTAAAATGTGCCCCCCCCTTCCCCCCCCCTTTCCCCCCCCAGCGCATTTTCTTCTTGCTTATAGGGTATGTACAAAATGCATCACACTCTCTGCCCCATCAGACAGTCCATGAAATGTAGGAAGCCCAACGTCATACGCCATGTCTCCCCTCCAAAAGCCCAAACATTATCTCCAAAACGGATGCTATTTGGCCATCTCACCCACTAGGCACATTCTTGTTTCAGGTACCATATAGCCCAAGTGTTCCTACCTAAGGCCGAGCCGCAAGCGTCACCCAGAGACCCAGGAACTTATCTACTATACACACTACCCAACCTAGAGAACGAGGAATATCCTAGTACACCTTTGCATTCCCCTAGTCTACTGAATTCGCCCACCTCCTAGGTAATATTCTCTACCAACAGCCTTCAAGAACTCCCAAGCCAGAGGATATGGTTATCTATTGATCGCGCTTCTCACGAGAACCGAGCTACTCAACGTTAGGGTGATTTAGGTTATTGCCCTGCAGGCGCATACATTTCCTACTCTTGCTCTTTTGCGCTATTGGTTGTAACTTCAGGAACATAACTCCCTCCTTTCCTTCTCACTTGCTCTTCACAGATACAAGTGGTCGGTTGAATACTCCTCCCTACTCTCATTATTTCGGCATACCGACCTCTTACACTTGTTTTTTCTTAGCGTCTCTTCAATAAGCCCCTCAAGTGCAGCGCAGGTGTTATCTTCCTCTTGACATGTCCATCATATGACCGTCGCGCATATGAATCCCCTAACACCCAGAATGTCATGGTTTGATGGATAAGGTCGTCGCAAACTTAGCACTGATGCACTTTGACCCCATTCATGGAGGGCGCGCTACCTACCTCTAGACAACAGATAGTGTAATGGTTGCCGGACATAGTAATAATTTTATCATTTTCTAGGAACTTACATTTAAATTCCATTTTACGCATCATTTTTTTTTTTTATCTTGACATTATCATTTTTTTTATCAAAAAACTAACCCGAATATTCCTACATTGTCCAAATCACATACCATCAATACAACCTTAATTAACTTTCCTCTATATTTTCTGCTATCAAAAACAAGAACTAACCATCATTTTTTTTTCTTTTCTTTACCCTTCCATTAAGCCCAAAACCGACTACCTTCCAAAAACCAAACAAAAACATAAACCATAATAAACAATCAATCACCCACCAACGCCTCAT